ATTAACTGGGTAAAAAAAAATTAAGCCTGAAAATTCATACAAAATTTTGCGAAAAAAAAATGTAAAAATGGAGGTGAATTTAATACTGACATAGCATACAATTGAAAAAAAAAAATTTTTTTTTTGAACTAAAAAATTGCTATGGATATTTTTCTGGTTTTGGGGTTTGACGGAAAATTAAGGTATTAAGGGGGTAGGGGGTTTAAAATGATCAAAAACAAATAAAAATCTAAAAAGGTACACGTACACGTACACGTACACGTACACGTACACGTACACGTACACGTACACGTACACGTACACGTACACGTACACGTACACGTACACGTACACGTACACGTACACGTACACGTACGCGTACACGTACACGTACACGTACACGTACACGTACACGTACACGTACACGTACACGTACACGTACACGTACACGTACACGTACACGTACACGTACACGTACACGTACACGTACACGTACACGTACACGTAGACGTAGACGTAGACGTAGACGTAGACGTAGACGTAGACGTAGACGTAGACGTAGACTGCGGCCGGGGGGGGAAATAAATTATATATGGTTTAAAAACTATTTATGTCTTTCGATCATTGATTATTATGTCTTAAGATAATTGATATAATTTACTGTTTACATTTGGATTTTTCTGCTCGAGGTCAATTTTAATGGTAGTTATTATGATGTTAGATCTTTGGTTTTTATCGGTAGTCATAAGCTCCCGCCCAGTTGAAGCAGCACCCCAAAAAAAAAATCCCCTCAATGCCAGGCAGATCAGTTATGCCGCGTTATGGGGGAATCGATACTTGATGTCATCGAGATGCCTTATTTAAAGGGAATGTTGGTGCAATTTGGATTGTATGTTCCTCAAGTAACAACCAGTAGCCAGTTGAAGGTGTTAGGTACGTCACAATTTATGGGCTTCCTCTGAAGGATAGTGTGCCTTACGATGGCGGGATGGTGGTTTCTCGTGAGTTGTGGAGGCAGGAAATGGCCGGTTGGAGATGATATGCTTGTGGGTTTAGGAGTGTGATCCTGTGACCATGGATTGAATGTAGATGTACGGGTAACATTATATGTATTATGTAAAGTTATACATTTTATATATTATGGACTGTATGAGATTTCATGGGTTAATGATATTCATGTATTTATGTAATTTTATGTATTCTTAGTTTTAAGTAATTAGTAAAATTTGGGTGTTAAATTACTTGCTTATATGAATGAGGAGGAGAAAAAAATGTTATATATACATATAACATAGATGTTTCAGGAAGTAGTTTAAATAGAATGTCAGCTTTGGGTGCTGATGGTAGGTGAGTATGCCTTCTTCTTGAGTATTGATGTCCTAGGAAGGATTTTTCCTTCATCTGTTGGCTTACAAGACCAATATTTTTGTTAAATTACTTGGACCCTTCATTTAGGTTTTAGTATATACTTTTCGAATAGGCCAGCTATAGGTATGAGGATAATAATAATTATAAAGTATAAGATGGAAGCTGTTTGTCCGATGATAATATATGGTTGTTCGACTGGCTGTCCTCCGATTCATGTGAGTACAAATAAATCTGCTGTGAGGATTCAAAATAATGTTTGTGAGATAGGTCGAAATATTAAGCTTCGTTGGTTGGAAGTATGAAGTAGTGGAATAGCTAGTAAGATTAAAATGGATGCGAGGAGGGCTAGAACTCCTCCAAGTTTATTTGGAATTGATCGTAGAATTGCATAAGCAAATAGGAAATATCATTCTGGCTTGATATGTGGAGGGGTGTTGAGTGGGTTTGCTGGGGAGAAGTTGTCTGGGTCTCCTAATATATCGGGAGAAAATATAGCTAGGAGTAGAAGAACTAGGATTATGAGGGATAGGCCTAAGATGTCTTTAATGGTATAATAGGGGTGGAATGGAATTTTGTCTGAGTCTGGGTTAATGCCTGATGGGTTGTTTGAGCCTGTTTCGTGTAGGAATAGGAGGTGAACAATAGCTAAGGCTAAAATTACGAATGGAAGAATGAAGTGGAAGGCGAAGAATCGGGTTAAGGTTGATTTGTCTACGGAAAATCCTCCTCAGATTCATTCTACTAGGGTAGTCCCGATATATGGGATAGCGGATAGAAGGTTAGTAATTACTGTAGCGCCTCAAAAGGATATTTGTCCTCATGGAAGGACGTATCCTACGAAGGCAGTTGCTATAACAGTGAATAGTAGGATAACTCCAATGTTTCATGTCTCTTTATATAGGTAAGAGCCATAGTAAATACCTCGACCGATATGGAGGTACAGGCACATGAAGAATATTGAAGCTCCGTTAGCGTGTATATTGCGAATAAGTCATCCGTAGTTTACATCTCGGCAGATGTGGGCTACTGATGAGAAGGCTATTGTTGTATCTGAAATGTAGTGTATGGCTAGAAATAAACCTGTTAGGATTTGAAGTACTAGACAAATTCCTAATAATGAACCAAAATTCCATCATGCTGAAATATTTGATGGTGCTGGTAAATCAATAAAAGCGTCGTTTACAATTTTCATTAGTGGGTGATTCTTACGTAGATTTGTCATTGTTTCTATAGTTGAATAACAACAATGGTTTTTCATGCCATAGGTTGTGGTTAAAGTCCATGTAGGAATAATGAAAATATTAGTTATTTTCATGTTTTCTTTACTTTTAACATTTGGATTTGTAGCTTTTGCCTCTAAACCTTCACCTGTATATGGTGGATTAAGCCTTGTGGCTAGTGGTGGATTAGGCTGTGCTATAATAGTCTGTTTAGAAGATACTTTTTTAGGTTTAGTTGTTTTTCTTGTTTATTTAGGTGGTATATTAGTAGTTTTTGGTTATACTGCAGCTATAGCTACTGAGGAGTATCCTGAAAGCTGAATTGGAAATTTTGTTGCTTTAGGTATGTTATTATTTACTCTAGTAGTTGAGTTGATCTTGTTTTTTATATTAGAAGATGTTGAGCTTATTATAAGTGTAGAGCTATTTGATGTTGTTGGGAATTACTGTGTTGGTCAGGATTATAGTGGGGTATCTTTATTATATGGTTGTGGTGGCTGAGCTTTAGTCCTTTTAGGCTGAATTTTATTTGTTACTATTTTTGTGGTTTTAGAAGTAGTTCGTGGTAGGATAAATTAAATAATAAAAGTAATAATAAGAATTGAAATAATGAAGGATATAAAGTATGTTTTGATTATTCCTTTGTGTAGGGATGATATAGATGAAGATATTAAAGAATGAAAATTGGCTTGTCCTTTTGGGCCTATTTTTTCATATCAATTCAGATCAATTAGTATGGTAGCAATGTGTTGGCCTAGATGTAAGTTTACTATGGGTGAGGCTCGATGGAAGATATGAGTGAAGTACCCTAGTATATTAGAGAAGTTGTGAGTATGGATTGAATAAGGCATAGTAAGTTGATTAGTTAATGAGTTTAATTCAATAGAGATTGCGAGTCCTATGAGAGTGACAATAAGAGCTGAAAGTTTAATAATTGTAGGTATAGTCATGGTAACGGATGATGTTGGAGGGATGTTTATAGTAAGAATAAATCCAGCGAAAATGCTACCTAATGCTAGGCGAAGAATTGGGTTAATAAGATTGGGGTTGTTTTCATTGATTGGGGATAAAGGAAGGAATCGTGGTTGGTTTAGTAGAGCATAGAAGACAATTCGTATACTATATACGGCTGTTAGGGTTGTTGCAATTAAGGTAATTGTTAGTGCTCATGCGTTGGTATAGGATACATTTATTGCTTCAATGATTGAATCTTTTGAGTAGAATCCTGCTAGGAATGGGGTTCCTATTAGGGCTAGACTTCCTGTTATTATAGCTGATGAAGTAATTGGTAGAATGTTTAATAGGCCTCCTATTTTGCGGATATCTTGTTCGTCATTGAGGCTGTGGATGATTGAGCCAGAGCATAGGAATAACATTGCTTTGAAAAAGGCGTGAGTGGAGATGTGTAAGAATGCTAAATGAGGTTGATTAAGACCAATAGTTACTATTATTAGCCCTAATTGACTGGATGTTGAGAAGGCAACAATTTTTTTAATATCGTTTTGAGTGATTGCGCAAATAGCTGTGAATAGGGTAGTTATAGATCCGAGGCATAGGGCTAGTGTTAGGATTGTTGGGTTGTTTTCTATTATTGGATAAAATCGGATGAGTAAGAAAATTCCTGCTACTACTATTGTGCTGGAATGTAGTAGGGCTGACACAGGGGTAGGGCCTTCTATTGCGGAAGGAAGTCATGGGTGAAGACCAAATTGGGCTGATTTGCCTGTGGCGGCAATTAAAAGTCCAACCAACGCTAGGGTGCTAGCGTTGGTTGATAGGATTTGTTGGAAGTCTCATGTATTATTATTAATTATGAAACATGCTATTGTAAGTATAAAGCCGATGTCTCCGATTCGGTTGTATAGGATGGCTTGTAAAGCTGCTGTGTTAGCGTCTGTTCGTCCGTACCATCATCCAATTAATATGAAGGATATAATTCCTACACCTTCTCAACCGATAAATAGTTGGAATAGATTATTGGCTGTAACGAGGATGATTATAGTAAATAGGAATGTAATCAGATATTTGAAAAATCGGTGAATATTAGGGTCAGAGTGCATATATCATATGGAGAATTCTAGGATTGATCATGTAACGAATAATGCGATTGGGATGAAAATGATGGAGAAATAGTCAAGTTTAAAATTTATTGAGATGTTAAATGTGTGAATGGAGAATCATTGTCAGTTAGTAACGATGGTTTCTTGTCCTGAATAGATAAATAATAGGGTAGATGGGAGGCTCATGAAGAATGCTATTATAATTATGTTTTTACAGTATTTTGGGAAATGCTCTGTTTTATGTGGTAGGATAAGGTTTAGTAGAAGTGGGAATAGGAGTATGGAGATGGATAGTATGATTGATGGGATTAGGAGGGTATTAATTACTTTTATTTGGAGTTGCACCAAAGTTTTTGGTTCCTAAGACCAATGGATAACTACTATCCTTTAAAAGTGAGAAAGCCATACGTTTAGGTATGGGGTCAGGAATTAGCAGTTCTTGTAGCATTCTCGGCAAATAAGAAAGTTTTAGTCTCTAATTTTAGATTCACAATCTAATGTTTTGTTAAACTATATTTGCAGTAGGTTAACCCTAAAATGTACTTAGGATTTATTGTTAGTAATATTAGTGGGATGAGGTGAAGAGTTATTAATATATGTTCGCGTGTGAATGATGGGTTGATAGGGTATAAGTGGTGAGTGAATTTACCTCGTTGAGAGGTAATTAGTATATGTAGGGAATAAAGGGCTGTGATTACTGTATTAATACCTAGTAGGATAATAGAGAAGTTTGATCATGAGAAGGAGGATACAATTACTATTAATTCCCCTAGTAGATTAATAGATGGTGGTAGAGCAAGATTTGCTAGGCTGGCAAACAATCATCAGGTGCATATAAGTGGTAGTATTATTTGTAGTCCTCGGGCTAGAATTATTGTTCGGCTGTGAATGCGTTCATAGTTAGTATTGGCTAGGCAGAAAAGTATAGATGAGGTTAATCCATGTGCAATTATGAGTGTGGAGGCGCCTATAAAGCTTAATGTTGATTGTATAAGGGCAGCGATGATTACTAAGCCTATGTGGCTTACTGAAGAGTAAGCGATTAGTGATTTTAAATCTGTTTGTCGTAGGCAGATTGAGCTTGTCATGATTATACCTCATATGGATAGAATAATGAATGGATAAAACAGGTAGGAGGAGATAGGTTCCGTAAAAATGGTGATGCGTATAATTCCATAACCTCCTAGTTTTAGTAGAATAGCAGCTAATACTATTGACCCTGCAATTGGGGCTTCTACGTGAGCTTTAGGAAGTCATAGGTGTAACCCATACAGTGGCATTTTGATTATGAATGCGAGTATACATGCGTATCATAACATAGTGCTAGAAAATGTTAGTTCGGAAGTATTGTATTTTAGTGTTGTAGTAAGAATGTGAAGTGTGCCTAGGTTATCATGTAAGTATAGTAAGGCTACTAATAATGGTAGAGATCCTACTAATGTATAGAATAAGAAGTATAGACCGGCGTTCAAGCGTTCGTTTTGATTGCCTCATCGTGTAATAATTACTAGGGTAGGGATGAGGGTGGTTTCGAATAAAATGTAAAATATAACTAGTTCAGATGATGAAAAGGCTATAATTAATGATAGTTGTAAAATAATTAGTATTGTTAGATATATTTTTTTGCGGTATAGTGATTCTTTGCTTAGATGATTTTGGCTGGCAATTATTATAAGGGGAAGGAGTCAGCATGATAAGATAATAAGAGGGCTAGATATTGAATCTATTGAGAATGAAGAGTTAAAGTTGTAGCCTAGATCTATGTTTTGATAAAAGTATGTTAAGCTGAAAGAGCTGATTAATATACTGTGAGCAGTGGAATTAATTCATAATCATGATTTTTTGGAGTGTCATGTTAATGGAATAAGTATGAATGTGGGAATTAGGATTTTTAGCATTGTAGAAGATTAAGGCTTTGGACATGGTCGTTTCCATGTGCATTAGAGGTTTTAACTAGTAGGGCTAAGCCCACCCCTGCTTCACATGCTGAGAATACTAGAAGAATTAGTGGGGCTATAGATAATGAGAATATGTGGAAGTGTGAGATTGTAAGTGCTATTAGGATAAATAGTGATAATATTATCCCTTCTAGGCATAGAAGGGTGGATAGTAGATGTGATCGGTAGATGAGGACTCCTGAGAGAGCGAGTGTAAAGGCTAAAATTAGGTTGAGATAAATAGTTGTAATAAAGTATTTATGGGTTTGTACCATAATGTATTGAGTCGAAATCAATAATCTTGATTAGATTAAATACTTATTCTGATCATTCTAAGCCTTTTTGCAGCCATTCATATGCTAAACCTCCTGTTAGAAGTAAAATTAAGGAGTAGGCTAGGATAAGCATTGTTGTTGGTGATGAGAGTTGGATTGCTCATGGTAGAGGTAATAATAGAGCAATCTCTAGATCAAACAGAAGGAATGTAATGGCAATTAGGAAAAATTTTATGGAGAAAGGTAGTCGGGCTGAGCCTAGTGGGTCGAATCCACATTCATATGGGCTTGATTTTTCTAGGTAAATATATAGTTGTGGTAGTCAGAAGGCAATTGTAACAATAATAATAGATAGGAGTGAGTTAGTTAGTAATGTGATCAATAGATTTATTATTTTTCTCTGGTTTTACCCAGAACTTAATGATTGGAAATCAGTAGTACTAATTATACTAGAAAAATATGAACCTCATCAGTAGATTGAAACATATAGGAATAATCAAACTACATCTACAAAATGTCAATATCAAGCAGCAGCTTCAAAACCGAAATGGTGTGTGGATGTAAAATGGAAATTAAATTGGCGAATAAGGCATACAATTAGGAATGTAGTTCCAATAATTACATGTAGGCCATGGAAGCCTGTGGCTACAAAAAATGTTGATCCATAAATTCCGTCTGAGATGGTAAAAGAAGCTTCATAATATTCTATTGCTTGAAGAACAGTGAAGTAAATTCCTAGTAGAATAGTGATTGTTATAGCTTGAATTATTTGTTTTCGATCACCTTCCATTAAGCTGTGGTGAGCTCATGTGATTGAGACTCCTGAGGCTAGGAGGATGGAGGTATTTAGTAGTGGTACTTCTAGTGGATTTAGTGGTGTGATTCCTGTAGGTGGTCAGCAACCTCCTAGTTCTGGTGTTGGGGCTAAGCTAGAGTGGTAAAATGCTCAGAAAAATCCGATAAAGAAAAATACTTCAGATAAGATAAATAGGATTATGCCGTAGCGTAGGCCTTTTTGTACTACTGGTGTATGGTGGCCTTGAAATGTTCCTTCGCGAATAATGTCTCGTCATCATTGATATATTGTTAGTAGTATTGAGGTCATGCCAATGTAGAATAGGGTTATAGAGTTGAAATGGAATCATATAATAATTCCGGATGTAATTAGAAGAGCTGATAAAGCTCCTGTTAATGGTCATGGGCTTGGATTAACTATATGATAGGCGTGTGTTTGGTGGGTCATTAGGTATTATCGTGTAAGTATAAGCTTACTAGTAAAGTGAAAACATAAGCTTGAATTATTGCTACTGCTAGTTCTAAGATTGTAAGTAGAAATAAAACAGCAAAGGTAATGGTAGATACTGCTATACTGATAGAGGATAGGGCTAGTGTTGCGGATCCGATTAGGTGAATTAAAAGATGGCCTGCAGTAATGTTGGCTGTTAATCGGACGGCTAATGCTAGGGGTTGAATAAATAAGCTGATTGTTTCGATTACAATAAGTATAGGGATTAGTGGAGTAGGTGTCCCTTGAGGGAAAAAGTGTGCTAAGGATACTTTAGGTTTGTTTCGGAATCCTAATAGTACTGTTCCTATCCATAGTGGTAAGGCTATGCCAATGTTTATAGATAGTTGTGTGGTAGGAGTAAATGAGTATGGTAGTAGGCCTAAAAGGTTAGTAGAAGCAATAAATAAGATTAGTGATATAAGTATCAGAGTTCATGATTGGCCTAGTTTGTTATGTATGGCTATTATTTGTTTGGTAATTAGTCGAATTAGTCAAATTTGTAGGGTTTGAATGCGATTAGGCAGTCATCGTTTGGGGGATGTTAGGATTAGACATGGTAGTAATATGATGATTGGTAAAGTTGTAATACCTAAGATTGTAGGGGTAATAAATGGGGCAAATAGATTTTCGTTCATTTGTTTTCTCATGGTAGTGTTTCTTTTTTAGTAAAGATTTGTTTATCTTGTGGGGTAATATTAATTATTGTTTGATTTAATATTTTTAATTGGAAGATGCAAAATAGGCCAATAATCATTAAAGTAATAGTTATAAATCATGTAGAGGTGTCTAGTTGAGGCATATGGTTTGAGGGGATAATTAAATCCCTTGAAAATAAAATATTTATTTTTATTCTCAAAGATGATTGCATTATTGAAGATCATTTCTCGAAGTATTTTAGAGTTGCTATTTCTAAAACAATGGGCATGAAACTGTGGTTGGAGCCGCAAATTTCAGAGCATTGACCATAGTATACGCCTGGACGTGTGGATGTTAGTGTGGCTTGATTTAGGCGTCCTGGGATAGCGTCTGTTTTTAGGCCTAAGGATGGGACAGCTCATGCGTGAATTACATCTTCAGATGAAATTAATATGCGGATGGGCAGTTCCATCGGTAGGACAATTCGATTATCCACTTCAAGTAGTCGGAATTGTCCAGGATTAAGATCTTGGGTAGGAATTATATAGGAATCAAATGTTAAATCTTCATAATCAGTATATTCATAGGTTCAGTATCATTGGTGACCTATAGCTTTGACTGTTAGATGGGGATTATAGATTTCGTCTATTATGTATAGAATGCGTAATGAAGGGAGGGCAATTAGAACTAGGATTACGGCAGGTAAAATTGTTCAGATTGTTTCTACTTCTTGGGCATCTATAGTGCTAGTATGTGTGAGTTTTGTAGTTAGTATTAAGATAATAATATATAAGACTAGCGAGCTAATTAAGAACACGATTATTAGGGTATGATCGTGGAAGTACGTTAATTCTTCTATAATGGGTGATGTAGCATCTTGAAATCCTAATTGGAATGGGTATGGCATATAAGATATATAGGAGTTAAACCTATAATTTAACTATGGCAAAGTTATGTAATGATTTTACTAATATCTTGTGAGAAAGTCATAAAGGTTATGGGGTTGACTTGAAATCAATTTTTGGGGGTTCGATTCCTTCCTTTCTTGTTAAGATTTTACATATACTGGTTGTTCAAATGTGTGAAACGGAGGAGGACAACCATATAATCATTCAATATTGGTTGTGGTAAGTTCTACGGCTGATACTTCTCGTTTTGAAGCGAAAGCTTCTCAGATAATAAAGATTATAAGAATAACAGCTGTTAGGGAGATGAAGGATCCAATAGATGATAATACATTTCATGTAGTATAAGCATCTGGGTAATCAGAGTATCGTCGTGGTATTCCTGAAAGACCTAGGAAGTGTTGAGGGAAAAATGTTAAATTAACTCCAACAAATATGATGAGGAAATGAATTTTTGCTCATATATCATTTAGTATATAGCCTGTAAATAATGGAAATCAGTGTACGAATCCTCCTATAATTGCGAATACAGCCCCTATAGAAAGAACGTAATGGAAGTGGGCTACTACGTAGTATGTATCATGTAGGACAATATCTAAGGATGAATTAGCTAGAACAATTCCTGTCAGTCCACCAATTGTAAATAAAAAGATGAAACCTAAAGCTCAGAGTATTGCCGGGGATCATTTAATGTTGCCACCATGCAGGGTGGCAAGTCAGCTGAATACTTTAACGCCTGTTGGAATAGCGATAATTATAGTAGCTGAAGTAAAGTATGCTCGGGTATCAACGTCTAGGCCTACTGTAAATATGTGGTGGGCTCATACAATAAATCCTAGGAACCCAATTGATATTATAGCTCATACTATTCCTATATAACCAAATGGTTCTTTTTTCCCGGAGTAGTATGTAACGATATGGGAGATAATTCCAAAGCCAGGAAGAATCAGAATATATACTTCAGGGTGACCGAAAAATCAGAATAAGTGTTGGTAAAGGATTGGATCACCACCTCCTGCAGGGTCAAAGAATGTGGTGTTTAAGTTTCGATCAGTTAGTAATATTGTAATTCCAGCAGCTAGAACTGGGAGAGAAAGAAGGAGAAGTACTGCTGTAATTATTACTGATCATACAAATAAGGGTGTTTGGTATTGAGATATAGCTGGAGGTTTCATGTTAATAATAGTAGTAATAAAATTAATAGCACCTAAGATAGAGGAGATGCCAGCTAAGTGTAATGAGAAAATAGCTAGGTCGACGGATGCCCCTGCATGTGCTAAGTTTCCGGCTAATGGTGGATATACGGTTCAGCCAGTACCTGCTCCTGCTTCTACTGTTGATGAAGCAAGGAGAAGTAGGAAAGATGGGGGAAGTAATCAAAAACTTATATTATTTATTCGGGGGAATGCTATGTCTGGTGCTCCGATTATTAGTGGGACTAGTCAGTTACCAAACCCTCCAATTATAATAGGCATAACTATAAAGAAGATTATTACGAAAGCATGGGCCGTTACGATAACATTGTAGATTTGGTCATCCCCGATTAAAGTTCCAGGTTGACCAAGTTCTGCTCGAATAAGTAGACTTAAAGCGGTTCCAACTATTCCTGCTCATGCACCAAATAATAAGTAAAGGGTGCCAATATCTTTGTGGTTTGTTGAAAAGAGTCAACGATTGATGAACATAGGTAAAATGGCTGAGTATAAGCATTGAACTGTAAATTCAAAGACAGAGAGTAGATCTCTTTTTACCATTTATAAGCTGAAGCCAAATGTTGGGCGCTTAGCTGTTAACTAAGAAATAGTAGGATAGAAACCTGCCAGTTTAGGCCCCCCCCCCCCCCGCCTTTTTTCCTCTTTATAAAAGGCGGGGGGAAAAAAGATGTTTTGGGCAAAGGCTAGGTGATTTTAGCACCTGCTTAAGGCTTTGAAGGCCTTTGGTCTGAGAATTAATCCTAAGCCTTTGTGGCTTTGAAGTATGAATTACGTTGAATTGCAAATTCAAAAAAGTAGCTCGCAGCTGCCGAGGCCTAATAATACAAGAATTTAGCTTAATGAAAGTATTCGATTTGCGTTCGAGTGATGCAGGGTAGAATCTTGCAGTTCTTAGTCAAGAATAATGAATAGTGGGGTAAGTGGAAGGAGCATAGATGATACGATAGCTAGAGTGGGGATAAGTGTAAGGGATTTTGTAGGACAATATATTCATTGTGTTTTACAATTGTTAGTTGATGGAAATATTGTCAGAGTAGATGAGTAAATAATTCGTATGTAGAAGAAGAGATTAAGTAGGGCTGATAGTGCTAGGATTGTGGCTGATGAAATATTGTTGTTTGATACTAGTTCTTGTAGGATTAATCATTTTGGTATGAAGCCTGTGAGTGGTGGGAGTCCTCCTAGGGATAATAATATTAGAAATATAATTAGGGTTATTGGTGTGGATTTATTTCATATGCTAGATAGGGCTTTAATTGTGGTTATTGAAGAAAAATTAAGGGTTAAGAATAGTGTAAGGGTTGCTAAAATATATAATAGGAGGTTTAGGAGTGTTATTGTAGGGTAGATTATGATTACTACTGTTATTCATCCTATGTGGGCGATGGATGAATAGGCTAAGATTTTGCGTAGTTGAGTTTGGTTTAGGCCCCCCCAGCCCCCTAAAATGGTTGAGAGTATGGCTAATGATACTAAGATATTTATATTAAGGGTTGGTGAAATTTGATACAGGATTGAGATTGGAGCAATTTTTTGTCATGTGAGCATAATTATACCTGAAGTTAGTGGAATTCCTTGTGTAACTTCTGGCACTCAGAAATGGAACGGCACTAGACCTAGTTTTATTGCGAGAGCAATGGTTATTAGTGTAGATGCCCATTGATTTGAAATTTGGAGTAATGTTCATTGGTTGGTGGATCATGCATTTAGAATAATTGCAAACATTAGGATTATTGATGCCGTGGCTTGGGTGAGGAAGTATTTGATTGCTGATTCGGTAGAGCGTATGTGGTGTGTGGTTGTTATTATTGGAATAATAGCTAGGGTATTGATTTCTAATCCTATTCAGGCTGTTAGTCAATGGTTGCTTGATAGAGTTAATGATGTACCTAGTAATAAGCTAATTGATATGATTAAAGTGACGTATGGGGACATTAGTATGGGAAGGGTGTAAACCAACATTTTCGGGGTATGGGCCCGATAGCTTATTTAGCTGACCTTACTAGAATGTGGTGTAAAGGAAACACAAAGGATTTTGAGTTCTTAAATATAGGTTCAATTCCTATTGTTCTAGAAACAAGGGGACTTAAACCCCTATAATTTACCCTATCAAGATAATTCTTTTATCAGACATGTTTCTTATAGTTGTGGCGGGATGCACGATAGAGCAATTGGTATGGAAATGAATCATAGGCATAGGGCCAGGGTTAATGGAAGGAAGCTTTTTCATAAAAGGTGCATTAGTTGGTCGTATCGGAAACGTGGGTATGATGCTCGAATTCATAAAAATAATATTGTTAGTGCTGCAGTTTTTATTATGAATAATAGGGTGTTTAGATGGGGAATATTAGAGATTGATGTTCCAAGGAAAATAATAGCAGTTAAGGCGTTTATGCTTATAATGTTGGCGTATTCTGCTAGGAAGAATAATGCGAAAGGGCCTGCGGCATATTCTACATTGAAGCCTGAGACTAATTCAGATTCTCCTTCAGTCAGGTCAAATGGAGCTCGGTTAGTCTCGGCTAGGGTTGAGATGAATCATATTATTGCTAGGGGTCATGTTGTGAAGATTATTCATGAGTTTTCTTGTGTAGTTGTTAAGGTTTTTAAGGTGAATGAGCCATTAATTAGTATAATAGATAGTAGGATGATGGCTAATGTAACTTCGTATGAAATGGTTTGAGCTACTGCTCGAAGTGCACCAATTAAGGCGTATTTAGAATTTGAAGCTCATCCGGATCATAGGATAGAGTAAACTGAGAGTCCTGAAAGTGCTAGAATAAATAGAAGGCCTAGGTTTAAATCAATTAGGTTTGATGGTATAGGTAATGGTGTTCAGATAGTTAATGCTAGTGTAAGTGCTAGGATGGGCGCTAGGATAAATATTGAGATTGAGGAAGTTAGTGGATGAAGAGGTTCTTTTGTGAATAATTTTACTGCATCGGCAAAAGGTTGGAGGAGGCCGTAAGGTCCTACAACATTTGGACCTTTGCGTAATTGCATATAGCCTAACACTTTTCGTTCAATTAATGTAAGGAAGGCTACTGCTAGTAGAATGGGGACAATGAATAATAATAGGTTTATTATGAACATCTATTAAGGAGAGGATTTGAACCTCTGGTTATAAAAGCTTAAATTTTATGCAATTACCGGCTCTGCCACCTTAATTTGATCCTCTTTTCTAGAGGAGAAGGAGTATTAAGTTTAGTTATTAAGATATGATTCATAACTTATCTTTAAGGCGCATTAATTGATGTTGGCCTTATTTCTCTTGTCCTTTCGTACTGGGAGAAATTATTATATAGATAGAAACCGACCTGGATTTCTCCGGTCTGAACTCAGATCACGTAGGACTTTAATCGTTGAACAAACGAACCTTTAATAGCGGTTGCACCATTGGGATGTCCTGATCCAACATCGAGGTCGTAAACCCTAATTGTCGATATGGGCTCTTAAATAGGATTGCGCTGTTATCCCTGGGGTAACTTGTTCCGTTGATCAAAATTTGGGTCAATTACTGGTTTTATTACACACTTTGATTAGTAAATCTCGGTTATAATCATTCGGAGGTTTTTTTGTGCTCCGAGGTCACCCCAACCAAAGGTCTATGTCTTAGTCGTTAGTATTTTTAGTTCCATTAGGAAATTGTTGTTGGGAAAGTAAGACATGGATCTTAAGCTCCACAGGGTCTTCTCGTCTTATAAGCTTATACCCGCCTCTGCACGGGTAGGTCAATTTCACTGATTAAGAATAAGAGACAGTTAAACCCTCGTCAAGCCATTCATACTAGTCTCTATTTAGGAGACAAGTGATTATGCTACCTTTGCACGGTCAGGATACCGCGCCCGTTGAAGTTTAAGCTCACTGGGCAGGCAGTGCCTCTAATACTTGTTATGCTAGAGGTGATGTTTTTGGTAAACAGGCGGGGTTTTTATTTGCCGAGTTCCTTTTATTCTTTTTAATCTTTCCTTAAGTGCACACCTGTGTTGGATTAACAATTGTTATTAGAATGATCTAGGTTATGATTTATGTTGGTTGATTTGTTAATTGTTAGTGGATTTTCCGTTTCTAACTTAAGCTTGTGCTGGGAGAATTAATTCTTGTTACTGATTTTAGCATTATGTCTTCTATAGAAGGAATAGGATCATCCAATATTATTTTAGGGGTTTTGTTAGAATTTTTGGTATTAAATTAATGAGTAGTTTGAGCTTTAACGCTTTCTTAATTGGTGGCTGCTTTTAGGCCTACTATGGTTTATTAATATCATTACCCTCTAATTAAGTTTGTTCACGTGTCAAAAGAGTTGTCCCTCTTTTGAATAGCTTTTAAATTTAAGTACAATTTGTAAGTATTTTTATTAAATTTAAAGTTGAACTAAGATTCTGTTTTGGATAACCAGCTATCACTAAGTTCGTTAGGCCTTTCACCTCTACTATAAAATCATCTCACTATTTTGCTACATAGACGAGTTGGTCCTGTTGACTGTTTTATAGTAGCTCACTTAATTTCGGGATTTCAGGCATAATTCTTTTTGTCTGAGTTTTCTAGCTAAACCATTATGCAAAAGGTAAAAGAGTTAATCTTTGCTTTTTCTTGCTTTAAATGAGTTATTCTTTCATTATTCCCTTACGGTACTTACATTATAGCGCCTGTACAAATCTTTCTATCACCTATACTTGATTAATTAAATGTTTTGAGATTGATTATTAAATATTTTTTTTTGGATTCATGTAGGGCTAATATTAGCTCAAAATGGTCAGGGTTAACTGAAATCTTTTAGGTGTAAGCTAAATGCTTTAATATAAGCTACATTTTGGTATTCCAAGTGCACTTTCCAGTACACTTACCATGTTACGACTTTTCTCCTCTTTATTTTGATTTGTAGTTTTAGATATGAGTAATAGTATTTTTGAGGAGGGTGACGGGCGGTGTGTGCGCGCCCTATTGCCTAATTCAATTAAGCTCTCTATTCTTAATTTACTACTAAATCCTCCTTCAAACATTTTAGTTTCATAAAATGATTCGTTGTTCTCTAAATTAGAGAATGTAGCCCATTGCTTCCCCTTTTATATGCTACACCTTGACCTAACGTTTTTATGGTTTAGATAATCTTGCTTACTTTTTGTCCCTTTTGGGGTGGGCTGACGATGGCGGTATATAGACTGTATTGGCAAAAAAGGGTAAGGTATATCGGGGTTTATCGATTATACAACAGGCTCCTCTAGGTGGGTTTAGGGCACCGCCAAGTCCTTTGAGTTTTAAGCAGTTGCTAGTAGTTCTCTGGCGAATAATTTTGTTATTTAATTACCTTAGTTTGAGGCTATGCATAGTGGGGTATCTAATCCCAGTTTGTACCATAGCTGTAGTGTGGTGGGCTATAATAAAGTTACGTTAGTCATGTATTTTAGTATTAACTAGAACGTATTACAGTTTAGTTAAGTATTAACTTTATTTTTACTGGTAAGCTTAAACACGCTTTACGCCGTAATTCTATTAATTTGGGTTAATCGTATGACCGCGGTGGCTGGCACGAAATTTACCAACCCTAGTTTATTATGATTTAGTCAAACTTTCGTTTATGGCTCAATGTTAGTCACTGCTGTATCCCGTGGGGGTGTGGGTTAAGCAAGGCGTTATTGGCTACCTGATATGGTGTGCCTGATGCCAGTTCCTTTTTACTTATTTTGTTAAGATGTAAGGACATTCTCACCGGACAGCGGAAACTTGCATGTGTAGATCTAATAAGAATTAATAGAAAGGCCAGGACCAAACCTTTGTGTTTATGGGACTTTTAAAAGTCCATCGAAGCATTTTCAGTGCTTTGCTTTGATTAAGCTACATTAAC